GAGAATAGATTTTCCATTTTTATACCATACATATATCCTATTTTGACACCCAGAAACAAAGTGCTTTTTAGAAAGAGTTTTTCCTTACCCCAAATTTGCACAATATCTAATATATCTAATTGCGGGGTAACCTAATAGGTTAGAGTTTTTCACGGGATAAGGTCAGAATGCAGAAATGGGGTGATCCAGATTTCTCGCGGATATCTAAAAGTTTCAATGTTTAAATTGACGGTTCATACTGTAAGACTTATCTGATCTTATCAATTGTTAAAATGTATTTCTGGAATAAATCATGAATTTTCCTAGGATTCTAGGACAGTATTCAAAATCTCATCGAAAACTTACAGCAGCTTGCCAAACAAAGGCTAAGAGAAAAAACAGCAAAGGTATAACTGGCATAAAATCTACAATTGGATTTAAAAAAGCGTAGGCCTCGGGTAATTTGGCAAAGAAAAAACTACTCGAATAAAGGGCAGAATTAAGGCAGATACCGATCAAACTAAAAATATTAAGCATAGCAAAGGTGTTGTTATTGTAGATAATTGCATTTTGATTGAGTTATTGATATCTTATTGATATTATTGATATAAGGCAAAAAATAATGAGGAAGGGAAAGTAGACCAAAAAAGCCTTTGAACTCACTCACCCAATAAAAAATCCTTCCATTCTAAAAAGAGAATAGAAGAAATCATACTTTCTTTTATACAATATTTTATATCTTAATTAAATTATATGTAATGATCAATCAATTCCAGGTTAATTCTATATCTACACGCTACACGTGGCAAAATCCTATCAACAATGGATTCCGTAGATATTGATTTGCACTGGAATTGACGAACAACCACTACTAATATTAGTGTTTATTAGTTTAGAATAGAAATCTAAATGGGGCGTGGCCAAGTGGTAAGGCAACGGGTTTTGGTCCCGCTATTCGGAGGTTCGAATCCTTCCGTCCCAGAGCACCCATTATATCAATATCAGACAAAAGATTGCTTTTTTGAACAGCCCTTTCCTTGACTATCCATTTATTGTTATCATTCCATTTCAGTAACACCAGCGTTTACATTTTTGTGAAAAATTTTTGTCATCCCTTCATTTTTCAAAATATTCAATTTCAATTATAAAAATATCCATAATTTAATGACTTCCAGTGACAATTGTTCATTTTATCTTGGGATCATCCTCTATCCCTATCCTTTAGATTCGTATTTTAGCACTCAGAAAAAAGAATAAGGGTCTGTTATATATCAATATTTTTGATCCACTTATCCAATTTTATTTCCATAAAAAAAGAAATTATATTTCAATTTAAAATTTTTGGTGGTTTAATTCAAAAAGAACCATGGATTTATCTTTGATAAAACAATGTGGTACTTAGTCAAAAACATTATTTTAATTTAAATAATGATGTGGAAGTAGTAAATTGTTTTAATTACATTTTTATAAATCTTTTTAATGGCTTGTTCTGAGTCTTTTATATTCGAAGAAGTGTGAGATAGGTGAATCGATCCTATTGAGTCATGGAGATTCAAAGAAGAACTCATTTATTTGTTGTTCATGAAATAGAAATATAGGGATTAATAAATTATTGTCGAGACTTTTTCAGAAAATATCTACCCATTGGTAACCATATAGATATAGAGGGACAAAAGCATAGATTCCTATTTACCGACAGAACCAATGACTATTCATGATTCCATAATTGAATCAATTACATACTGGTTCCACACAAGAGGAATGTTATGGTAAAACTTCGTTTGAAACGATGTGGTAGAAAGCAACGTGCGACTTGAAGGACATGATCCGTTGTGGATATAAGAATCCACCATTTTATTAGGAATGAAAGTGCTCTTGGCTCAACATCCTTTGTTCTACTCAACTAGAAACCTCAGCCTTTATGGGGGTTATAATGTAAATAGTACATGATGGAGCTCGAGTAGAAAGTATTCATTAATTTCTCAAGGGCAAGGGTCTAGGGTTAGTGCCAATGAATAAGTTGGAACAACTTCGTAAGTATATATTCGATATAGAAATCGAAAAGGATTCAATTCGAGAAAGTTTTCATAAAAAAAAATTTTTTTGGACTTGATAAAACTTTTTCGGTCAAAAGTGTAACACGCGGGAATCAACCGTTCTTATGATTCTTTGATAGAAAGAAATCACAAAAAAAGGTATGTTGCTGCCATTTTGAAAGGATTAAGTATCACCGAAGTAATGTCTAAACCCAATGATTCAAAGAAAAGAGAAAGGATTCTGGAACAAGGAAACACCATTTAAAATTGTCTCAACAACTAAATCAGAATGAAGAATAAAAAAAATATTCTAAACAAGACAAAAAGGGGGTTAAAGACCACTCAATAAATGAAATGCTTAAGGATTTTCTTTGAGCTATTTGGAAGTTATCCGACTTGAGTTATGAGTACAAACTTTTTTTAGGAAAGAAAAAGGACTAAAATTCTAGTCTAATTGTTTGGATGATTTTATGGATCTATTTGCT